CTTAGGTAAGTGCTTTACCAACATATGTAGTGTAGTAAAAAAATAAATGGAATTTAACCCCTTCATGCTTACTGTAACTAGTTATTTTGGTTTTCTACTGGCTGCTTTAACTATAACCCCAGCTCTATTTATTGGCTTGAACAAGATACGTCTTATTTGAAATGAATTGAATGAATAAGTCAGAAAAGAAGAATCTTTCTTTTGGATTCCTGGTATTCTAGACAGACTCTTTTCCACACTAATTACCAATTCTTTTCTTGGTCATTGAGATTCATGGATAATTTAGACTATTATTTAGAGATAGATCGTACCTCTTTTTTTTATCCCCTCGAACAAATCGAAATGATTGAAGTTTTTCTATTTGGAATCGTCTTAGGCCTAATTCCTATTACTTTAGCGGGATTATTCGTGACTGCGTATTTGCAATACAGGCGTGGGGATCAGTTGGATCTTTGATTGAGTAATATTTCTTTTTTGATTGACCTCCTCTCTTCTCTGGTCTGGAGGAGGTCAAATTGGAGTTGCAATTCTACTTTGTTTTTTTTTTAAGTGATTTTACTCTGTTTCGACATAAGATATATGGAATCACGCTCTGTAGGATTTGAACCTACGACATCGGGTTTTGGAGACCCGCGTTCTACCAAACTGAACTAAGAGCGCTTTCAAAACAAAAAGCAAATCCTTTTCTACTCCTAACGTGTCTCACGTCCGTATAGTATCCACAAATTCAAGTTATACTCACTTTAATTGATCCCCCCGCTACTGCCCATAAAGAAGAGAGAATTAATAGGTAGGGATGACAGGATTTGAACCTGTGACATTTTGTACCCAAAACAAACGCGCTACCAAGCTGCGCTACATCCCTTTTTCAAATTGTTGTACAATGCCATTGTACATAATTCCTTTCTTGTTTTCCACATCGTAATTTTCTTCTATTTCTCTATCTATATAGAACTTTCTTTTCATTTCTTGTTTTTGGTCTCATATAATCAAGGAAGGGTATACATCTAAAATCCAGTCGAATTTCACCTATAAAAGAAAGATTCCTATTCCTTAGTAATGTATAGGAAAACGGGGTCATCTTTTTTAGGGATAGGAAAATCTCGTCTATTATGATTCATTCTATATATATAGAATATTTATTTTTTTTAGTTAGGAATTTCGCTTAAACAAAAGAAATACAAAGGATCTTGGGCAAGAGTATCTGATCATATATGTATTCCAATACGGAAGGAGGATTTTCAATGCGGGATATAAAAACATATCTCTCTGTAGCACCCGTGCTAAGTACTCTATGGTTTGGGGCTTTAGCAGGTTTATTGATAGAAATCAATCGTTTATTCCCAGATGCTTTGTCATTCCCTTTTTTTTCATTCTAGTTATTCCTATGCGAGAGATATAATTCTTCGTGACATGACGAAAATTTCCCCTTTTTGAATTCTTTTTTAGTATATGAAGCAAAAAGAAAGAAAAGATGGATAAGGATTGTATTCTTTAATTATTTCTCTATTTTTTATTACTTAATTTACGAATTTCAAAAATTTTTTATTCTATTGGATTGGATTCGTTAGAGAATTCGAAGAATTGCAACAAAATCTTTAGAAATCGCATTTTTAATTAGGAACTTCTATGGATTTTTTATTCTTCTTCTTTGGATCCAAAATAGAAGAATAAAAAAATAGGTATAAGAATTAAGTTAAGTCGATCCAAAAAGGAAAGGAGGTTCATGGCCAAGGGCAAAGATGTTAGAATCCGAGTTATTTTGGAATGTATTAATTGTGTTCAAAAGGGTACCAATAAGGAATCGACTGGGATTTCTAGATATAGTACTCAAAAGAATCGCCACAATACACCCGGACAATTAGAATTAAGAAAATTTTGTCGTTATTGTCGCAAGCATACGACTCATAATGAAATAAAGAAATAGGAGCATCGTGTGTTCAATTTTTCCAAAGAACAAAAAGAGTAAGAACTTCTTTTTAAATATAACTTCTTATTAAATAGATGGAATAGAAAATACAAATCAACTCATCTGATTTTAGGTAGATATTATTTCAGATGTATAATTGAGGGTTTATGTTTTTCTATTTTTTATATTTTATATTTTTATATTATAATATATGAATCAAATAATATATGGACCAAACAAAGACTACTTCTTCTGGATCCAAAATTAATAAAATAAAGAAATCCATTTTTTTATTTTTTTTTTTTCAAATTTTTAAATAAGGAATAAATCATGTATATATCTAAACAACCTTTTCGTAAATTTAAGCAACCCTTTCGTAAATCCAAACAAACTTTTCCTAAATCAAAGCAAACTTTTCGTAAATTCAAACAACCTTTTCGTAAATCCAAACAACCTTTTCGTAGGCGTTCTCGAATAGGCCCGGGGGATCGAATTGATTATAGAAACATGAGTTTAATTAATCGATTTATTAGTGAACAAGGAAAAATATTATCCAGACGGATAAATAGATTAACCTTGAAACAACAACGATTAATTACTCTTGCTATAAAACAGGCTCGTATTTTATCTTTCTTACCATTTCGTAACTATGAGAATGAGAAGCAATTTCAAGCCCAGTCAATTTCAATAATTACTGGTCCTAGACACAGAAAAAATAGACATATTCCTCAATTAACACAAAAGTTCAATTCCAATCGAAACTTAAGAAACTCCAACCAGAATTTAAGAAACAACAATCGAAACTTAAGTTCCGATTGTTGATGTTTTATTCGAAAGGGTCAGACTCATATATAAAGAAAGTAATCCAGTTTTGATTCTTGTGTTTGTTATAAGAAAGAAAAATGGGAACAAAGAAATAGTTTTTTTATTTATTGCAACATGCTCGTTGATTCCTACCACTTAATCTTAATTTATTGTATCTTCCCGGAGTTCCCTCTCCGGGAATTCCGTTTTAATTATTCCTGTATATTACTTTTTTATCCCTTTAATTTAATTGATGGTCTTTATTTTATTGGAAATCGTGTAAAGATTATTTGGATTTGATACAGCTACTTGTGCAAGCATTTTACGATTAAGAATCAATTCCTTCTTGTACAGATTGTGTATTAATTTACTATAACTATCGAATACGTTATATACCCGTGTTGCTGCGTTTATCCGAGTTATCCACAAACGACGAAAATCCCTCTTTTGCCTGCCTCTATCTCGATGAGAAGAAACAAAAGCTCTTCTTACTTGTTGAGTAATCATTCGATTAAGTCTTAAATGAGCCCCTCTAAAGTTTGTTGAGGCAAATGAACGCATTTTTGTTCGTCGTCTCCGAGCTATATATCCTCGCGGAACTCTGGTCATTGAATCAAATTTATCTTAATGAATAACTAATGATTTCTCTTCTTTTCATTTAACCCTCTTTTTTCCCACTAATAACAAAACGGATTATTCCGATATATAAAATATTAATTCCAATGGCTTTTGCTACTATAACCTTCCCAACCACGATTTTGATTCTATTCTCTTCAGTTATTTTGCATAGAAATAACAAATGTTAAAAAAACAGTGGATTCCATCGTTTCTATGGTTCCCTTTTAAACGGCGAGGCCCTCTCTATACACCGGAGCCCTTTCTTTCATTTCATCAAAAGGTATTGTGAACTTGTATAGTTCACATTCTTTGGCTCTACCTATGCATTATAGAGTAAATAGCTCTTTTCACAATAAGAGTTATTCATACAGTGACGGTATTTAATTATGAAAGTTGGCTAAGTAGCTGGCCCTTTAGTCCGTTCTTTTAAGATAAAGGAGCAGAAACCTTTTTCTTTTTATTACTATTTCCTCCGCTTAATGGATAACCATTTGCTACCAATGGAGGAATTGCTTCTTCCAATCTAGATGATTGGATTTGCACCAAAGGAAACCATAAATTCCATATACCATAGAAATCTAGGATAGAGAAGCTCTATCCTATTCAGTGGTACCGATCATGGATACTTCAAAAATTTTCTTATTTGTTTGAACTCATGATCTGAACGAGTCGCACATACACCCTAGCACATGTTCCTCGACGCTGAGGACATCCCTTAAGCGCGGCCGATTTTCTAGCATTTCGTATTGGCTGTCTTGCATTTCTAATAAGTTGTTTAACCGTTGGCATGTCGTATGTATATCGAAAAAAAAAAGATTGGTTTAGATCGATCTTAACCTGATGATTCATCATCATGAAGTATTTCTATTTTCTATAAAATAGCATAAAACCCAAATTTAGGTTTGAAATAAATTTACAAGAAATCCAGCCACTACCAATCCTTAAACATTTCTGGAAACCACACTGGATCAGTATCGCAGTGCTCGTCAATCATTTCATCCCCTACAATATCGACAAGTCCATAAGCTTTGGCTTCGTCTGCTGACATAAAAACATCCCTTTCCATGTCTTCGGATACAACCCAAAAAGGCTTGCCTGTTCTTAGTGCATAAACCCTTGTGATCATTTCGCGAACTTTGTGTAACTCTTCCACTTCTAGTAAAAATTCTGGTGTCCTTGCCCGATAATAAGCACTAGCAGGTTGGTGAAGCATAATCCTAGCGTGAGGGAATGCTATACGCTTGGTGGGTTCTCCTCCAAGCAGAATGAAGGAGGCCATGGACGCGGCTATTCCGAGGCATATTGTATATATATCAGGTGTCACCGTTTGCATAGTATCAAAAATCGCCATTCCTGAGATTAGCCACCCGCCAGGGGAGTTTATAAACAAAAAAATATCGCTAATTCCATCTTCTATACTGAGATATACCATCAGACCTGTAATATGATTCGTGATCTCGCAACGAATCTCTTGACCTAAAAAAAGTGTCCTTTCTCGATACATAACATTGTATAAGTCAACCCAAGTCGCTTCTTCATCTCCGGGAATCCGGTAAGGTACTTTTGGAACACCAATGGGCATATTAGATTAATATTATTAAATTTAAGTAAGAAAACTACACTTTAATATGGAAACGTAAGAATGGAAGAGAAAGAAAGAATCCACAGTTTATTATCTTCATTTTTTTCTTATTCTATAAGAATACTATAGATTATTAATACATAGATTGAAAGATTATACATATAAGGACGGTAAGACAGATTGAATAAAGAAAAAGGAATCCGTGATTCGAATGACAAACAAAGAGGGATTAAGGATCTATTCTTCGTTTTTCCAAATAGCCCAGCCCAAGCTACCCATTGCATATTGGCACTTATCGAGTATAGAATAGATCTGCTTCTCTTTCTTCTTACAAACAGAATTGGCTTGTTATTTTTAATGGAATGAAATAAATATTCACGCTTTCTGACATAGAATCCCCCGGAAGGGTTAGGTACATAGGATATGTATGGATAGTTTTTTCCAATGCGATAAAATAAAGCGACATCGTGTCTATTTTTCTTTGCTAAAGGGGTATTTCCATGGGTTTGCCTTGGTATCGTGTTCATACTGTCGTATTGAATGATCCGGGTCGATTGCTTTCGGTGCATATAATGCACACAGCTCTAGTTTCTGGTTGGGCTGGCTCGATGGCTTTATACGAATTAGCGGTTTTTGATCCCTCTGATCCTGTTCTGGATCCAATGTGGAGACAAGGTATGTTCGTCATCCCCTTCATGACTCGTTTAGGAATAACCAATTCGTGGGGTGGTTGGAGTATTTCAGGAGGAACTGTAACGAATCCGGGTATTTGGAGTTATGAAGGTGTGGCAGGTGCGCATATTGTGTTTTCTGGCTTGTGTTTCTTGGCAGCTATCTGGCATTGGGTATATTGGGACCTAGAAATATTCTGTGACGAGCGGACGGGAAAACCTTCTTTGGATTTGCCCAAGATCTTTGGAATTCATTTATTTCTTGCAGGGGTGGCTTGTTTTGGCTTTGGTGCATTTCATGTAACGGGTTTATACGGCCCTGGGATATGGGTATCCGATCCTTACGGACTAACTGGGAAAGTACAAGCTGTAAATCCTGCGTGGGGTGCAGAAGGTTTTGATCCTTTCGTTCCGGGAGGAATAGCTTCGCATCATATTGCTGCGGGTACATTGGGCATATTAGCGGGCCTATTCCATCTTAGTGTCCGTCCGCCGCAACGTCTATACAAAGGATTACGTATGGGCAATATTGAAACTGTACTTTCCAGTAGTATCGCTGCTGTTTTTTTTGCTGCTTTCGTAGTTGCCGGAACTATGTGGTATGGATCGGCAACTACCCCAATCGAATTATTTGGGCCTACTCGTTATCAGTGGGATCAGGGATACTTTCAGCAAGAAATATATCGAAGAGTTAGCGATGGGTTAGCCGAAAATCTTAGTTTGTCAGAAGCTTGGTCTAAAATTCCCGAAAAATTAGCCTTTTATGATTATATTGGTAATAATCCGGCAAAGGGGGGATTATTCAGAGCAGGCTCAATGGACAATGGGGATGGAATAGCTGTTGGATGGTTAGGACATCCCGTCTTTAGAGATAAAGAAGGACGCGAGCTTTTTGTACGTCGTATGCCTACTTTTTTTGAAACATTTCCGGTAGTTTTGGTAGATGAAGAAGGAATTGTGAGAGCGGACGTTCCTTTTAGAAGAGCAGAATCCAAATATAGTGTTGAACAAGTAGGCGTAACGGTGGAGTTCTATGGCGGCGAACTTAATGGAGTAAGTTATTCTGATCCTGCTACTGTAAAAAAATATGCGCGGCGTGCTCAATTAGGGGAAATTTTTGAATTAGATCGAGCCACTTTGAAATCAGATGGTGTTTTTCGCAGCAGTCCAAGGGGTTGGTTCACTTTTGGTCATGCTACCTTTGCTTTGCTCTTCTTTTTCGGGCACATTTGGCATGGCGCTCGAACCTTGTTCCGAGATGTTTTTGCTGGTATTGATCCAGACTTAGATGCTCAAGTGGAATTTGGAACATTCCAAAAAGTTGGAGATCCAACTACAAGGAGACAGGCAGCTTGATACCACATTGCTACGGTTTCTTTCACCTCTCTTTTTTGATTTGACATGAGAAACATCTCCTGTCCTTTCTTTGACTCTTTTTCTTTTTTTATATGGGAAATGGTCCCAAATGATAAGTGAATAGGTGTGGAAGTTATAATTGTAAATAAACCAGGATCGAATCTATGGAAGCATTGGTTTATACATTCCTTTTAGTTTCGACTTTAGGGATAATTTTTTTCGCTATCTTCTTCCGAGAACCACCTAAGGTTCCGACTAAAAAATGAAATAATTTAATTGAAGGAAATAAATAATTTCATTGAAGTAAGAAGTCCCCCGGAGGGGAGACTTCTTACTTCAATTAGTCCCCATGTTCTTCGAATGGATCTCTTAATTGTTGAGAGGGTTGCCCAAACGCGGTATATAAGGCATACCCAGTAAAACTTACAAGTAAACCAGATATGGAGATGGCGACTAAAGTTGCTGTTTCCATTTTTATAGAATTTCAAGATTACAAAGGATCTATGAAAAGATCGTGTATTTACAACTACAACGGAATAGTATACAAAGTCAACACCAATGATTAAATAGAATTTATGGCTACACAAACCGTTGAAGATAGTTCTAGACCTAAGCCAAAACGGACTGGCGCAGGTAGTTTATTGAAACCCTTGAATTCGGAATATGGGAAAGTAGCTCCGGGTTGGGGGACTACTCCTTTTATGGGGGTCGCAATGGCTTTATTCGCAATATTCTTATCTATCATTTTAGAAATTTATAATTCTTCTGTTTTACTGGACGGAATTTTAACGAATTAGGTTTCTACTAACTAAAACTATGAAGTCGTAGTTTTTCCATCCAAAAAAAGCCTTTCTACTTTAAACTCCACATTTCTAGACATTCTGGTAGTTCGACCGTGGATTTTTTTGTTTCGGTATCTCTGGAATATGAGTGTGTGACTTGTTAGAATTGATCCTATTGATAATACATAGAAAGGGCCTGTTATCTCTATCAAGATGATTCTAATTCGTCGGATATTATTTATTCTAGTATCTGAAACACGAAATACATAGAGTGGATCAAGAAAAAAATGGAACTATGATTCATACTCACTATTTAGACCTCGTAACCAGACTGAAAAAAAAATTCAAGTAGTTCTTAATAAAAAAAGAAATTTTCTTCCTTCCAATTTTGTTTGCCCAAAAGACAACTTTTTTCTCTTTCAATAAATGATCATCAAGCGGTTCTTATTCGAAGAACCCTTGCCTTTTGTTTAGCTTGAGACTCAATCATCGTGGCTCTAGTATGAATCTAAGGTTTTAATTGAACTGATTCATAGGATCGCAACAAGATAATTTCTATAAGAAAACCACTATAAATAAAAAATAGGGAAGAGAAAAGTCAAGAGGCCTTTAATGATCAACATACAGGAAAGAAAGACAGATGAGCCAACTTGAGATTTTTTGGCATTATCATCACAAAGAATAAATTCTGGATTTTTCTTATTTCATATCTTCAAGGCAAATCGATCGAATACCGTGGCTGATGAAGTTTTGAACCTTTTTCTTTTCTAATATCCGTTGAAAATTTGTGTGTTTCTGCTTGAGCCGTACGAGATGAAATTTTCATATACGGTTCTCGGAGGGGGAGTCGGGCTAGTTACCTATCTCAATAAAGTATATGATTGGTTTGAGGAACGTCTTGAGATTCAGGCAATTGCGGATGATATAACTAGTAAATATGTTCCTCCTCATGTCAACATATTTTATTGTTTAGGGGGAATTACACTTACTTGTTTTCTAGTACAAGTCGCTACCGGTTTTGCTATGACTTTTTACTACCGACCAACCGTTACAGAGGCTTTTTCCTCCGTTCAATATATAATGACGGAGGCCAACTTTGGTTGGTTAATCCGATCAGTCCATCGATGGTCAGCAAGTATGATGGTTCTAATGATGATCCTGCACGTATTTCGTGTGTATCTCACAGGTGGATTTAAAAAACCCCGTGAATTAACTTGGGTCACAGGTGTGGTTTTGGCTGTATTGACTGCATCATTTGGTGTAACTGGTTATTCTTTGCCTTGGGATCAAATTGGTTATTGGGCAGTCAAAATTGTGACAGGTGTACCTGAAGCGATTCCGGTAATAGGATCCCCTTTAGTGGAATTATTACGTGGAAGTGCTAGTGTGGGCCAATCCACTTTGACTCGTTTTTATAGTTTACATACCTTTGTACTGCCTCTGCTTACTGCCGTATTTATGTTAATGCACTTTCCAATGATACGTAAGCAAGGTATTTCGGGTCCTTTATAGGGAAGGCATATCATAGAGAATTCCAATTCTCATATATCATATAGGGTAGGTTGTGGTATTTCATTGCTACAAACATGGGTTATTGTAAAATAAGACATGTCATTTGGATACTTCTCTTCAACTTCGAAGTATTTTGATACAAATAGTTATAGTTGAAGTTAATTTTACGAAAGAAAATAAGGCGGATTATGGGAGTGTGTGACTTGAATTATTAATTTGGCCATGCAGATAGAGAATTGGATCTGCCACATTTGAATTCACGACAAAAGGTGTCTCCGCATCCAATCAACACGTAAGTCCCCTATCTAGGAAGGATAGGCTGGTTCACTCGAGGAGAATATTTTCTATGATCATACCCCAACCATGTCATCCATGAACAGGCTCCGTAAGATCCCATAGAGTATAAATGGAATAAGTCATGTGATATGATCCAATTCTATATTTATTACACTTACTTTTTATTATAGTATGGAAATGCATTCATTTTCTTTGCATCAATTTCGATCCGCAATACTATCGGAGTAAAAGAAGGGATCTAAGGAAGAACGTCGGCTAAACTTTTTGATTTTTTATTAGTAACAAGTAAATACTTTGTTTGGACGTAAGAAACTTGTGATATTTAGGGGATAAACACCAACTAATCAAGAGACAATCCACAAAGCAATTGATCATGATCAAATTTGTGAGCCCACTTGGATATTGAGCATTTACGCATAAGAATAGGATTCTTTTCAATGAGTAGTTATAGGTGCAATTTCGGAAAAGATAATTTTTCTTACTTTGAGTCAGTGAGTCATTATATACCCTATTCTATTGTGGATCCTCCACGGTCTTATTTGTTGCATTCTTGCTCGAGCCGGATGATGAAAAATTCTCAAGTCCGGTTCCTTTGGGGGATGGATCCTAAAGAATTCACCTATCCCAATAACAAAGAAACCTGACTTAAATGATCCTGTATTAAGAGCAAAATTAGCTAAAGGGATGGGACATAATTATTACGGGGAACCCGCGTGGCCCAACGATCTTTTATACATTTTTCCAGTAGTAATTCTAGGTACTATTGCGTGTAATGTAGGTTTAGCGGTTCTCGAGCCGTCAATGATTGGTGAACCGGCGGATCCGTTTGCAACTCCTCTTGAAATATTACCCGAGTGGTATTTCTTTCCCGTATTTCAAATACTCCGTACAGTACCCAATAAGTTATTGGGCGTTCTCTTAATGGTTTCTGTGCCAACGGGCTTATTGACAGTACCCTTTCTAGAGAATGTCAATAAATTCCAAAATCCATTTCGCCGCCCAGTAGCTACGACCGTTTTTTTAATCGGTACTGCAGTAGCTCTTTGGTTAGGTATTGGAGCAACATTACCCATTGATAAATCCTTAACTTTAGGTCTTTTTTAGGGATTTTCGAGTTTATTCATTCAACCGCGAAGCTCCCTGCATGGGTATCTAGGAAATAGTTACTTCCAAGTGAATCTTCCCTAGATACCTAAAATCTATTTTATTATGATCCATTTCGCGAAAATATAGATTGTGCCAAAGATGCAAAATTGCTTTCTTTTTTCTTCTTATTCTAACTTTTTTCTTTTTATTCTAACTCAAAAAAAGAAAGAAGAAGAGGAAAAAATTGTAATGGATTTAAAGCGAGAACTTGTTCTTAGGTAAATCAATTGGGAGATGCTTCTCTAGAGTGTCCCATATCAGTTTTCCATCTTCCATACGAAAACTGTCAATTCCCATAAGATCTTCTTCAGTCTTACTCAAAAGGTCCAATAGTGTATGTATATTGGCCCTTTTGAGACAATTATACGTTCGAGAAGGCAATTCTAATTGATCAATAAAAATACAATTCAATGGAATTCCTTTTTTGTTTTTCTTTAGATTAGTGAATCTTTTTTGAAAGGTTAAAAGGGGTGGAGTAAATCTATTTTTATTTTCTTCGAAATTAGTGCCCTCTTCTTCTGCGTGTAGAAAAGGAAGAAATAAATCAATTAAATTACGAGAAGCTTCATAAAGCGCTTCTTTAGGAGTTAAACTTCCATTCGTCCATATTTCTAGAAAAAGTATCTCGTGTTTTTTATTTCCATTCCCACAAGAAAAAATACTATAATTCACATTTCGAACAGGCATGGATACAGCATCTATAGGATAACTTCCATCTTGAGAGTTCTTTCTCAGTTCCGTATGATATCCGCGATCTCTCTTGATCTGTAACTCAATATAGAAATCAATGGGCTCTCTCAAGTTAGCTATAGGTTGTGTCGTATCAACGATTTCTACGGAAGGCGGTAAGATTATATCTTGAGCGGTTATGTATCTGGGGCCTTTGACGCAAATTGATGCGTCTCTAATTCCATAGAGATTACTTCTCAATACAATTTCTTTCAAATTTAGTAAAATTTCTTGTATGGATTCTTCAATACCTACTATAGTAGAATATTCGTGTGGCACGTTCCCAAATTTGGCGCGTGTTATACATGTTCCTTCTATTTCTCCAAGTAAAGCTCTTCGCAAGGCAATACCGACAGTATCTGCTTGACCTTTTCTAAGCGGGGACAAAATGAAGCGACCATAATAAAGACGCTTACTATCTACTCTTGATTCAACACACTTCCACTCTAATGTTTGAGTGGATCCTGTTACCTCCTCTCGAACCATAACAGACTAGTATTATTATTTGATCATTGAATCGTTTATTTCTCTTGAAAGCGGTTTAAATTTTTTACAGACGTCTTTTTTTAGGAGGTCGACATCCATTATGCGGCATAGGTGTTACATCGCGTATACAACTTAACCGTACACCACTTTTAGCAATTGCTCGTAATGCGGCATCTCTTCCGCTACCAGCACCCTTTACCATAACTTCTGCTCGCTGCAAACCCACTGTACGAATAGCATCTACTGCTGTTCTTTGACCAGCATAGGGTGATGCTTTTCTTGAGCTTTTGAATCCACAAGTACCTGCGGAGGACCAGAAAACCACCCGACCTTGTGGGTCTGTAACGGTTATAATGGTATTGTTGAAACTGGCTTGAACATGAATAACCCCTTTTGTTATTCTACGTGCACTCTTCCGTAAACTAAAACGGGCATTCTTACGCAAACCAATACGCGCTTTCTTACGTGAACCTATTTTTGGTATAGCTTTTGTCATATTTTATTATCTCATAAATTAAATATGAGTTAGAAATAACAAAAAGAAAAAAAGATACAAAGATATCCGTTTCAGAGTAAAATATATCCTTTACTTTCATTTTTTATTTGGAATTTGAACATTTCCGTGGGTACTTTTTTTTTTACTTTTTAGAAAGAAAAGCCCCTTTTCGAATTCGAAAGATTAGCCCTGTCTTTGTTTATGCTTCGGATTGGAACAAATGACTCTAATTCGTCCACGCCTGCGAATAAGTCGACATTTTGTACAAATTTTACGAACGGAAGCTCTTATTTTCATATATAGGTATTCCTTTCTTAAACTATGAATCTATTCTTTTGGAAAAAATGAGTCTCTTCGCTTAAATTTTTAAACTTGGAAGTTATTACCCTAAAAAAAACCTAATCCTTTCAATCTTTGGTATCCTTCAAATCTTCAGTATCCTTCGAGTCTTCGGTACGCTTCGAATCCTTATGGGGAAGTCTATAAATTATACGCCCCTTGCTGGAATCATAACGACTTACTTCAATTTTTACCCTATCCCCCATCAATATTCGTATAGAGCTGGACCGGATCTTTCCTGAAATATAGCCCAGGATGATGGTGTCATTCTCTAGGCGAACGCGGAACATTCCGTTGGGTAGGGCTTCCGTAACTAAACCTTCGAAAGTTACTTTTGCTTCTCTCGGGTTTTTTTTTTCTCTCCTATTTTTTTTTTCTGTCATATTTTTTCTCCTATTTTTCCATTTTTATTTTCAAAATAGGAAGTTCGAGATAGAATTCGGGTACTATAGGTGGGGCCATTACCATATATAACATAAGACTTCTCCCCCAATTCTGTTTAGTCGAGCTTCTCGATCTGTCATTATACCTCGAGAGGTAGAAAGAATAGCAATTCCCATTCCGCCCAAAACCTTAGGAATTCCTTGATAGTTGGCATAAATCCGTAAGCCCGGCCGGCTGATACGCTTTAAAAAGGTTCTAGTTCTATATATTCCCTTTCTAGTTTTTCTCTTTTGATGTCGCAAAGTTGAAACCAAGAAATATCTGTTACTTTCCTGATGTTTCCGAACACTTTCAATAAAACCCTCTCGTAGAAGTATTTTAACAATGTTTTCGGTAATATTTGTGGATACTACTCGAACAGTTCCTTTTTTATTCATGTCTGCATTTCTTATAGAGGTTAGTAAATCAGCAATAGTGTCCTTGCCCATAAGACTCTAATCCTAGGTTCCTCCTAATTTTTCTATAATCAACATGTTTCCCTTTTTCTTTAAATTTTTGATTTTAAAGCATATACGTGAGACACAATCTACTAATTTTTTCTTTGATCTATATCTCGTCTACTAGTGTTTATAATACTTCAGGAGCTAATGAAACTATTTTAGTAAAATTCAATTCTCTCAATTCTTCGGCAATCGCGCCAAAAACTCGAGTTCCTTTTGGATTTCCTTTTTGATCAATAATAACTGCTGCATTGTCATCATAGCGTATTATTATACCATCTTCGCATTTGAATTCTTTACATGTACGTACAATTACAGCTCGAATTACTTCGGATCTTTCTAGAGGCATTTGGGGCACTGCGTCTTTGATTACAGCAACAATAACATCACCAATACCAGCATATCGCTGATTACCAGCGGCTCCTATGACTCGAATACACATCAATTTTCTAGCGCCACTGTTATCTGCTACATTTAAAAGGGTCTGAGGTTGAATCATATTATTTTGATTTCAATTTGTTATTTCAATGCAAAAGGATGAAATAAATATTGTCTTTCCAGAATTATTATCTTCAATACTTCTTTTTGGGGTTCTATATCTCTAATCGAAGAAATTGACTTCGTATGGGCATTTTACTGGCAGCTATCTCTATAGCTGCTCTAGCTACAGTTTCGGATACTCCGCTCATTTCATAAAGTATTCGACCTGGTTTAACAACGGCTACCCAATATTCGGGGGATCCCTTCCCCGAGCCCATACGTGTTTCTGTGGGTCTTATTGTAACCGGTTTGTCGGGAAATATACGCACCCATATTTTTCCACCACGACGTGCATATCGTGTCATTGCTCTTCGTCCTGCTTCTATCTGTCTCGCGGTGATCCAAGCGGGTTCAAGTACTTGAAGAGCATATCTACCAAAACAAATACGATTGCCTCGGCAGGATTTTCCCTTCATTCTTCCTCTATGTTGTTTACGAAATCTAGTTCTTTTGGGGTTATAGTCGAAGGTTCTTTCTTAGTTCCATCTCTACTGCAAAACTGGACATGAGAGTTTCTTCTCATCCAGCTCCTCGCGAATTAAATGAGAAAGCGTGCCAATTTCTCTAATTCCATAATATTCAAAAATATTATGGATAGATACGCATCAATATATAATAGAAAAAGTTAGTTTTTTTTTTATTTTGATTTTAAATAGAAAAATATATAGTCAAGAAAGAAGATCTAGAATATATTCAAATTCTATATTTATATAAAATAGAATCTTTTTTTTTTAATCTCCTTATTTTTATTCTTATTGAATCGTGGTAAAGTATTCTAATCCAATAAGGATTTCGCGGGCGAATATTTACTCTTTCCTGTCTTATTTGTTAATTTAGAACCTTATCAAATAAAGCAATTTTTTTGGTTTGTTCCGCCATCCCACCCAATGAAGTGTTAGGATTCTTTTCAATAAAATCCGATGCCGTCATAGGTTTTTTCGTTCCCACAGCTTCTCCTTTAATGCTTAGGTTTGAATCCTGCAATGGAGCTTCCAAAACAAAAAAGTTCTTTCCGAGTCAATTTTCTCAGTTTTATTAACGCGGGCTGCTCTTTTTTATTTCTTTCAATTTTTATTTGTTGTTTCAAAAGTAATGATTTCGAATTCTCTCTTTTTTTTATTATATTGATGCTTTATCACATTGCTTTTTTTTATGATGTAATTCATAGACCATACACATTGGAATCCTATATCTTTCTTATTCTTCTTCTTTCTATCTATCATCCCTCCTTTTATCCGCATCCCTTTATTTGCTTCACAGCCTAGAATCTGGTTTCTTTTGTAGAGAAAAAAATGCAGTTGCTACAACTATATGATAGATCTACTCATTTTTTATAGATGTATTTATTCACATAGTGACTGTTTCTTAGTGAGGATCTCGACAATACGAAGCAATAGGTTGGTTATTAGTGAATTTTCTAGAATTACTAAGTTTTTTTCTATTTTTAGTAGGGTTCGGCCAATTTTTTTTTTTCAATCTCCATTTTTGACCCTAAAGAAAAAACTAACGAGTCACACACTAAGCATAGCAATTATATTAAAAAATTTATTAATTTTCATTAAATCTTATAGAAAGAGGTTTAATTTCTTCTTTTTTTAGGGATTTTGGGAAAAATAAGGTTCTTGTCTTTTTTATTTTATCACAGGGCAGAATGGGGAGATAGGGTTAGTTATTCTTCTTCTACGAATATCCAAATTTTTACACCTAGTACTCCATAGATAGTTCGAATTGGATAGCAGCAATAATCAATTTTAGCGCGAATTGTTTGAAGGGGCAGTCTGCCCTTTTTGATGCATTCGGCACGTGCAATTTCTTTCCCTGCTAGACGACCCGCAATTTTTATTTTTACTCCCTTTATGTCTGCTTTTTTAGTTAATTCAATGGCTTTTTTCATTGCTTTTCGGAATGAAACTCGATTTTTTAATTGGAAAGCTATATATTCGGCAAGAATATTAGGTTGTCTATAAGGTTCTTTAACCTTTTCGATAGCAATATTAAGTCTCTGGTTTACAGAATTAACTTCCTTTTGGAGATCTTTTTCTAATTCTTCGATTGCTCCCTTTTTCTTTAATAAATTGGGGAATCCAATATGGATTATGACGTGGATTGTATCGATTTCTTTTTGAATTTCTATATGTGTAATTACTTCAGAACTTGAGTCTGATTCTATTTTTCTATTCGAGCCCTTTTTCCTATTCTTTTGTATATAGTTCTTGATACAATTCCGTATTTTTTTATCTTCCTGTAGACCTTCAGAATAATTTTTTGGTTGTGCGAACCAAAAGGAATGGTGATTTTGGGTTGTACCAAGTCTGAAACCGAGTGGATTTATTTTTTGTCCCATATTTTTCTATTCTACTTCCTTTTTTTATTGGGAATCGAAATTTTGGATTGATCTAAAGATTATTTAGATTTCTTTACTATATTTAGTACAATTGTTATATGACACATGGTTTTTTTTATAGAATAACTACGCCCTCGAGCTCGAGGTCTGAATTTTTTCATAATGGTACTCCTACTGACTTCCGCTTTAGTAATGAATAAACTCGCTTTGTCGAAATCCCTATAATGAGTAGCATTTGCTGCTGCCGAATAGACCAACTTTAAGATGGGATAAGATGCTCGATAAGGCATGAGGTTCAGTATCATAACGGTTTCCTCGTAGTAACGCCAGCGAATCTCATCAAGAACTCTTTGTGCTTTGAAAACAGACATATTTATGCGTTTTTGTGCTTTGAAAACCCGTTCGAATTTAAGTAGACGATCGGTTGGGACTTTTCTTGCGAGTTTCCTTAGCCCGTTCTTCTTCTTCTTTATCCTAGGGGTATACTTTACCAATTTGAAACTTGTCATAAATAAGGTTATTACCCGCCTACTTTTACTTTATTTTAATCCTATAATTTTTGTTTATTCTGAATCTTTCTATTCTGAATTCAGTTAACGACGAGATTTAGTATCCTTTCTTGCACTTTCATAACTCGTGAAATGCCGAGTAGGCACGAATTCCCCCAATTTGCGACCTACCATAGGATTTGTTATGTAAATAGGTATATGTTCCTTTCCATTATGAATCGCGATTGTATGGCCAACCATTGCGGGTAGAATGCTAGATGCCCGGGACCACGTTACTATTATTTCTTTCTCCTCCTTCATATTGACCTTTTCGATTTTTGCCAATAAATGACGAGCTACAAAAGGATTCGTTTTTTTTCGTGTCACAGCTGATTACTCCTTTTTTTCATTTTAAAGAGTGGCATCCTATGTCCACTATCTCGATCGAGGTATGGAGGTCAGAATAAATAGAATAATGATGAATGGAAAAAAGAGAAAATCCTTTAGCTGGATAAGGGGCGGATGTAGCCAAGTGGATCAAGGCAGTGGATTGTGAATCCACCATGCGCGGGTTCAATTCCCGTCGTTCGCCCATCGCATTATTGCAAATTCCAAAAATGCAATTTTCCATATTCCTAGTTACGTATTTACTTACGGCGACGAAGAATAAAACTATCACTATATTTTTTCCTTTTCCTAGTTCTTCTTCCAAGCGCAGGATAACCCCAAGGGGTTGTGGGTTTTTTTCTACCAATGGGGGCTTTCCCTTCACCGCCCCCATGGGGGTGGTCCACAGGGTTCATAACTACTCCTCTTACTACGGGGCGTTTACCTAGCCAACACTTAGATCCGGCTCTACCCAAACTTTTTTGGTTCACCCCAACATTACCCACTTGTCCGACTGTTGCTAAGCAGTTTTGGGATACCAAACGGACCTCCCCAGATGGTAATCTTAAAGTGGCCAATTTACCCTCTTTTGCAATCAGTTTCGCTACAGCACCTGCTGCTCTAGCTAATTGCCCACCCCTTCCACGTGTGATTTCTATGTTATGTATGGCCGTGCCTAAGGGCATATCGGTTGAAGTAGATTCTTCTTTTTTCTCAAAAAACCCCTTCCCAAACTGTACAAGCTTCTTCCAAAGCATACGGCTTTCTAGATGTATATGACGATCTCTAGACAGATGGATCTTATATGAATCGTATGATGAAGTACCACATGAGTGGATATATAGAAAAGGAATCCAAATCTGCCGAATCGCTCATGTTATGATCTTCTACATCCTAGGTCTCCGCGTTCCGTCATCTGGCTTATGTTCTTCATGTAGCATTCAGATCGAATGACTCTATGAAATTACGTCGATACTTCCACATATTATGGGTAACGTAGGAGACATCCCTATTTTCACCCGGGGGTCTTAATTACCACTGCTTAGCTTTCAATTCGCCTCTGACCATCAAATTAAATGTGAATAACCCGTCCTCCTCTCTTTGAAACAAGGGGCGCTTCCGGTTCTGTGCGTGCTTCAAACAATTTTGTCTTCTCCATATTACCATATCTCTAGAGTCAATAATTTTCTATGAGGAACTACTGAACTCAATCACTTGCTGCCGTTACTCAACAGTTTTCTGTTGAGGTCTATCCCGTAGAGGTAGTCAAATTGGATCAGTGATCGATTTCTAGGTTTCGTCGTAAACCTAATTGGTTACTTCCAATTACGTAAATCAATAGTTCAAACCGCACTCAAAGGTAGGGCATTTCCCATTGATATAGGAACTTTTGTACCAGAAACAATAGTATCTCCAATTATAGCCCCTCTGGGATGTAAAATATATCTCTTCTCACCATCCCCATAGTGTATGAGACAAATGTATGCATTTCGATTAGGGTCGTATTCTATGGTTACGATTCTACCAGATATGTCTTTTTGATTCCGTCGAAAATCGATTTTACGGTATAGGCGCTTATGACCTCCCCCTCTATGCCTTGCGGTAATGATTCCTCTGGCATTACGACCTTTACCACAACGGTGCCGTCCATGGATCAATTTATTTCGTGGATTGGATTTCACTTGCCTGTCTACGGTTCCCTTGCGTGTGCTCGGGATAGGTGTTTTGTATAAATGTTTCGCCGTATTATTAAGTATTCTCCTTTAGTTCGTTTCTCTATCTAGAAGTGGAATAGAATAACCCGGTTGAAGGGTAATGATCATACGTCTGTAATGCATTGTATGTCCCAGAATAGGTCCCATTCTTCTACCCTTTCCGGGTAGTCGATGGCTATTCACAGCTACTACCTTAACACCAAAGAAGAGTTCGACCCAATTCTTTATTTCTGTCTTAGTGAATCCCGATTCGACATTAAAAGTATATTGATTCTTTCCCAATAAACGAAGACTCTTTTCTGTAAATACTGCGTATTTGATTCCATCCATAAATCGACTTTCCCTCCTATGCTCTGAGTTCCAGTATCGATAAGAATTCGAGTTCTTATTGTTCTTATGTTATGGTATGAATATACCATACCAATTCGTTATGTATGGATGATGGATGAGATTCCATAGATAGAGAGCCAGTTCCAATAGACTTATGGAACGTTCCCGTTCGCGTGCATCCAGCAGGAATTGAACCCGCAAATTTACCAATTATGAGTTGGGCGCTTTAACCATTCAGCCATGGATGCTTAACAGGGATCATCGTACATCGTAAATAACCAATTTTCATATAGAAAGACATATCATAGAAAAATGAAATCGAAAATATTCGGAGATGGCAAATATTCGGAGATGGCAAATATTCGGAGATGACTATGAAAACACCTCTCTGGATCCTCGAATTGAAAGAGAGATTGAGAGGGATCAAGAATCCTAATTCTCGCTATTTGGAATGGATCCAATTCTATTGAGTCTGACCCATAGCGATCATTTCTCTTTAGCAAAGAATGACCTTGGTTATCAAAGGATTGAACAACCGGGATCCATTTACTTATGATACCTAGTTGACATTGCTAACAAGGATCTAATGAATTATGAGTTTAATAGATCCTCTTTAGCAGAAAGACGTATATTCCTTGCTCATTATCAGACAATCACTTATTCCCAAACCTCGTGTGGGGCTAATCGTTTTCATTTACCATCTCATGGAAAACCCTTTTCGTTCCGCTTAGCCCTATCGGGTATTTTAGTGATAGGTTCTATAGGAACTGGACGATCCTATTTGGTCAAATACCTAACGAAAAATTCCTATTTTCCTTTCATTAAGATTAAGGTACGAGGGCTTCTTATTCCACAAGAACGAAAGCACCTTTTCATTCTTTCATATACTAGGGGTTTTTACTTGGAAAAGACAATGTTCCATACTAAAGGATTCGGGTCCATAACCACGAGTTCCAGTGCACTAGATCTTGTAGCACTTAGCAACGAGGCCCTATCCATTAGTATTCCACATAAGAAATCCATTATAGAAACTAATACAATTAGATTAGCTCTTCATAGACAAACTTGGGGTTTGCGAGCCAAGATAAGACCGGCTCGGGATCATGGGACCCTTTTCTATCAGATAGGAGGGGATCTTGTACAAAATAGACTTCTAAGTAATAACCCCATAGATCCTATATCTATCTATATAAAGAGGCAATCGTGAGCGGTTTTGGCCAAACGGTACTTCGAACTTGGAACGAGCATGAAGAGATTAACGAGACTTCTTTCTCTTTTGAGTTTTTCTGGCGGACCGGTCGCGCAAGATCTTTGGTCTTCCCCCGGAACCGATGAAAAAGTGGGTCGCTTCTTATGGACTCGCTCAGAATGATTCTTCTCTATCTATAGTTCATGGCCTATTAGAAGTAGAAGGTGCTCTGGTGCAATCCTTACCGACAGAAAAAGATTGCACTCGGGTTGATAATAATCGAGTGCCATTACTTCGTCGGTCCGAACCAAGGAATCCGTTAGAAATGTTTTGAAATGGATATTGTTCTCTCTTTGATTAGGGATTGCTATATGAAAAGAAGTGGAGTTTGAAAAAGGGAACGGAATGGTCAAACCGGAACTGCTAGAGGAACGAATTTTCAATAGCATAACTTGGGCTCCTAGAATATGGGGCCCTTGGGACAATCTATTTGATTGCAGGGACAGGTACGCTGAATATGACTGGGGATTTTCCTATGGGTATTGGAGCGGGTCCAAGCAGATTAAAGAGAAAGAGGATGAGTTGTCAGAGACTGCTATTTATTCGAATTATTTCTGGTATATTTATCATAAAAAGGAGGAGGTGCAAGAGACTGATTCGTACTTCTTGCAGAGTGGAACAATGCAGTACCAGACACGAGATATATCTTTCAAAGAAGAAGGCTTTTTTCGAATAAGCCAATTGATTTGGGACCCTTCGGATCCATTCTTTTTCCTATTCAAAGATCAGGCCTTTGTCTCTGTGTTTTCACGTCGAGAATTCTTTGCAGATGAAGATGAAGAGATGGCAAAGCGGCTTAGTACCAGTACCTGGAGAAAAAAGCCTCCTAAACATATGGCTAGCAACTGGTTCACCAGGAGTACGCAAGAAAGGCAAAAGCACTACGAATTATTGATTTAGGAATGGGAATGGGCTAGAACCTTGGGTTCTTCCTTATATAATTAATGGTCTTTTCATTCTAATACTCTATCCGAGAGTTCTCAGTATTTAGCAAAGCTGTTCCTATCTAACGGAAGGCTCCTGGATCAAATGACAAAGACATTGTTTGTGGAGAAAGAGGTGGCTTTTCCCGGATGAAATGAAACATTTGATTTGTGTAACAGGAGAAAGATTTCCCACTCCTTAGCCGTAAAGATATGTGGCCATGAAAAAGGGAGGGGATTCAGTGGAACAGGATTGGCCGGACGGGAGAGTCGTGGAAACACTTGTTGATTCCTATTTTGGACCCTAGCTCCATGGAACAATATGCTACTGCGGAAACATGGAAGAATTGCAATCTTAGATCAAAACACTATGTATGGGATGATATGAACTGCCTAAATAAGAATTCTTGAGCGTCGAACAACCTGAGTACTAACTACATCAATCAAACAATTTGCATTAATGAAACTGTGTAAATCCACCGGAGAATCAAAAATACGCATGTCTGATGAAAAGGTTGTTGCTATCTGCTTCCATAACGAATCCTTGGTTTAACTGAATAAGTAAAGAAAATTGGCCCTTTTTCTTCGTCTCAGATCGATGGATCTTCTCGATTGGAAGATCTCCCATATGGATAATACACATTCCAGTTGACCGAGCCTAATGCTAATTGTTTTGTTCCGAAGCAAAGATATCCGCGGAGGCCGGTTCGTTCGTCCTATTCTGATATTCAGGACCAAGAGGTCCTGGATTCTCTTTCGGATAGGCCCTGAAAGGAGAAGAGAAGCTGAAATGCCAACGGACCTCTGTCTATTCTCTAATTCACCCGATCCGATAGTACCCGTTTTTGGAACGTCCAGTGCCAAAGTCACTGAATGGGTAAGTCACCAATTCCTTTGACAAATCGGGTGTCAT